AGCAATGAAATACTATATATTCCTCCTCCAAATGATAAATGATTTATTTATTACAAAAATATATGATATATCTTCTCTATAAAGGGCCAGAAATACCTTGTTTACGTATCATTGGAAAGTGCATTAACATAAATACGGCAGTAAGAAGCGGCAATACAAAAGTGTGTAAACTATAAAAACGAGTCAAGGTGGATTGTCCCACACTAGCACTTCCGCGCAATAATTCTACCAAAGGAGATCCTATTACAGGAATAGCTTCAGGTACACCTGTTACAATTTTTACTGCCCAATAACCGATTTGGTCCCGAGGTAAGGAATAACCAGTTACACCAAAAGATGCGGTCAATACAGCCAGAACCACACCTGTAACCCAAGTCAATTCGCGAGGTTTTTTAAATCCACCGGTGAGATACACACGAAATACATGAAGAATCATCATTAGGACCATCATACTTGCTGACCATCGATGAACTGACCGTATTAACCAACCAAAGTTAGCTTCAGTCATTATGTATTGAACAGAAGCAAAAGCCTCAGTAACGGTTGGACGGTAGTAAAAAGTCATAGCAAATCCCGTAGCAACTTGGACTAAAAAACAAGTAAGCGTAATTCCCCCTAAGCAATAAAATATATTGACGTGGGGAGGAACGTATTTACTAGTTATATCATCTGCAATCGCTTGAATCTCGAGACGTTCTTCGAACCAATCATAGACTTTATTGAGATAGGTGGAACCCCCCCTGAGAACCGTATGTGAGACTTTCATCTCGTACAGCTCAAGCAAAAATACCCCAATACTATTTCCAACGGATATGTAATAGAAAGTTTGAAACTTTTTTTGAATCAAAGATTCAATCTTCTCTGAAGGTATGAAAGAAGAAAAACTCGAAAGCTCTTCTTTGTTTGGGGCGATAATACCCAAATCTCAAGTTGGCTCAGTCGTCTTTCTTACGGGCCTCTTGAATCCTCTCCTTTCCTATTTCATTTTTCTATTTATATATAATGTTTATTATTTGTTTTTTTATTGTATTAATAGGAATTCTCTTGTTAAGAACCCTATGAATTGATTTTAAAACCTCAGATTCATACTAGAAACGCGATGATTCAATAAAAAAAACTCTAACTTAAGTCAAAGATTTCCTGAGTAAGAATACTTGGACCATCACTTATTCCACGAATAGATAGAATGATTAAAAACTCAAAGAAATTTTTGTCTTTTTGTCAAAATCGAAATAGAAGAAAAACCTTTCGATTTATATTTATAAAATTGAATTCCTTTTGAAAATTGAAAATTTTTTGAGTCCGGATATGATACGAGGTCTGAACATTAAGTATGAATCATAGTTCAAATATTTCTTAATCTATTCTGTATATTCCGTGTTCCAGATACTAAAATAAATATCCGACGAAGTAGAACCATCTCTATCAAGATGACAGACCCATTCTCTGTAATATCAATAGGATCAATTATAACAAGTCACACACTCATATTCCGGAAATACAGAAACAAAGAAATTTCGCGATCGAACTCCCAAAATAGAATGGGCTCGAAATCCGAGCTCTAAATGATTGATTTTATTTTGGATTCAAAAGCTAGAACTTGGGAGTTCTTATAGCTCTAATTCATTGAAATTCCATCCAATAAAACGGAAGAATTATAAATCTCCAAAATAATAGATAGAAATACCGCAAATAGAGCCATTGCGACACCCATCAAAGGGGTTGTTCCCCACCCCGGAGCTACTTTACCATATTCTGAATTCAATGGTTTTAATAAACTCCCTACAGTAGTTCGTCTTGGACCAGATCTAGAACTGTTATCAACAGTTTGTGTAGCCATAAATCCTATTGTATTCATTGAGATCTGTTGACTTTGTATACCATTCCGTTGTAAATAAACGATCTTATCATAGATCCATTGGGGTCTTGAAATTATATAAATAATAATGGAAACAGCAACCCTAGTAGCCATCTTTATATCTGGTTTACTTGTAAGTTTTACCGGGTACGCCTTATATACCGCTTTTGGGCAACCTTCTCAACAACTAAGAGATCCGTTTGAGGAACATGGGGACTAGTTGAAGTAATGAGCCTCCCAATATTGGGAGGCTCATTACTTCAATTTCAATTGAGATAATGAAAAATCATTTTATCTTTTTAGTTGGAACTTTAGGAGGTTCTCGAAAAAAGATAGCGAAAAAAATTATCCCTAGAGTCGAGACTAAGAGGAATGTATAAACCAGTGCTTCCATAGATTCGATCGCGGTTTACAATTACAATTATAGCTTCCATACCTGTTTGTTTATTTTTTTTTTTGGGGGGGTTCTCTCCCGTATAAAGAAAGAGAAAAAGTAAAAAAGTGGTCAAGATTTCTCGGGTACCTTATGACAAATTCCAAAAAGAAAATCGAGGCAAAAGATACCAAAGCAGTGTTGTATCAGACTGCCTGTCTTCTTGTAGTTGGATCCCCAATTTTTTGGAATGCTCCAAATTCGACTTGAGCATCCAAATCCGGGTCAATACCAGCAAAAACATCTCTGAACAAGGTTCTAGCACCATGCCAAATGTGTCCGAAAAAGAAGAGCAAAGCAAATGAAGCATGTCCAAAAGTAAACCAACCCCTTGGACTGCTACGAAAAACACCATCGGATTTCAAAGTAGCACGATCTAATTCAAAAATTTCACCCAATTGAGCGCGCCTAGCATATTTTTTCACAGTAGCAGGATCGCTATAACTGACTCCATTGAGTTCACCGCCGTAGAATTCAACAGTTACACCTACTTGTTCAACACTATACTTTGATTCTGCCCTTCTAAAAGGAACATCCGCTCTAACAATTCCGTCGCCGTCTACCAAAACGACTGGAAATGTTTCAAAAAAAGTAGGCATACGACGTACAAAAAGTTCCCGCCCTTCTTTATCTCTAAAGATAGGGTGTCCCAACCATCCAATCGCTATTCCATCCCCGTTATCCATCGAACCTGCCCTGAATAATCCCCCTTTTGCCGGATTATTTCCGATGTAATCATAAAAAGCTAATTTTTCAGGAATTTTAGACCAGGCTTCTGATAAACTTTGATTTTCTGCTAGTCCAGCACTAACTCTTCGATATATCTCTTGCTGAAAGTACCCCTGATCCCATTGATAACGAGTGGGCCCAAATAATTCGATCGGAGTAGTTGCTGAACCATACCACATAGTTCCGGCAACAACAAAAGCCGCAAAAAAGACAGCAGCGATACTACTGGAAAGGACGGTTTCAATATTTCCCATACGCAATCCCTTGTATAGGCGTTGTGGTGGGCGGACGCTAAGATGGAATAACCCCGCTAATATGCCCAATGTCCCTGCTGCAATGTGATGAGAGGCTATTCCTCCCGGAACAAAAGGATCAAAACCTTCCACGCCCCATGCCGGATTTACGGGTTGTACTTTGCCCGTTAGTCCATAAGGATCGGACACCCATATTCCAGGACCATATAAGCCTGTTACATGAAATGCACCAAAACCAAAGCAAGCCACTCCTGAAAGAAATAAATGAATTCCAAAGATCTTGGGCAAATCCAAAGAAGGTTTTCCTGTACGTTCATCGCAAAATATTTCTAGATCCCAATATACCCAATGCCAGATGGCTGCCAAAAAGCATAAACCAGAAAACACAATATGTGCCCCCGCTACACCTTCGTAACTCCAAATACCCGCATTCGTTACAGTTCCCCCTGTGATACTCCAACCGCCCCATGAATTGGTAATTCCTAAACGAGTCATAAAGGGTATAACAAACATACCCTGTCTCCACATTGGATCAAGAACAGGATCGGAAGGATCAAAAACTGCTAATTCATATAGAGCCATCGAACCAGCCCAACCAGCAACCAGAGCTGTATGCATTATATGAACAGAAAGCAAGCGGCCGGGATCATTCAATACAACAGTATGAACGCGATACCAAGGCAAACCCATGGAAATACCCCTTTATCAAAGCTAAATAGACACTGCGTAACTTTATTGCATTGGAAAAGACTCTACTATAACTATCCTATGGACCCCCCTGTTCGGTGGATTATTCAGAATAGGGATTAATATTTGTTCTATTCTCTTGGTAATAAAATAATGGAACAATTCTCTTCGTAGGAACAAAGAGAAGCAAATTTATTCTATACTCGATAAGTAACAATACGCAATGGGGGTTGGATTCCATTGTCTATGAGTGAATGTGTACATACTTATTCATCGCCCTATTCATAATAATTTGCAAATTTGACTTTATTCATTCTGTTTTTCTTTATGACTTTTTCTATAACTATAATCTATGGATAAAATAAATACGATAAAAGCCAATATATATTATAAGGACAATAATAATCATATTATTACGTTTCTACATCAAAGTGAAATACAGTACTTTGTTCTTTTTTCTTTCATTTAATGCCTATTGGTGTTCCAAAAGTACCTTTCCGAAGTCCTGGAGAGGAAGATGCATCTTGGGTTGACGTATAGTGCGACTTGTCAGACATATTGGGTCCTATGGGATTTTCCCGTTTTCTCCCCCGATTGAGATATCCTCCGTTTCACCCGAGAAAGATTCATTGAATCAGCAAAAATTTGGAGCGTGAAGTGCAATTAGATCCATTTTGGAGATTAATATTAGTTCGAATAATTTATGGTTGGTTTGGTTGGACTAAATAAAAAAGAAAAAATGAAATATCCAGGCTCCGTTTAGAAAAACCCAATTCGATTGGTAATATATCTATGATTACTAGTTCTGTCATAAATGATTCCGATTTGACTTATTTGTCAAGCGGGTTACTAAATACTTGGTAGAAAGTATGAAAAAAATTGAAAAAAAAAAAAACAGAAAAAAGTCATAACAAAAAGAAATGGTAATGGGGCCTTTGTCCTATATGTGCAAATGAAAATCGGGTGAATCTTTACCCGGAGTAGAGCATAAACCTAAAAAGATGAAAGAGACCCACTCAGTAACAAGAGAATACCATCGTGATTTGGATTGATTTTCGATGAAACAATACATCAATGAGAAGTTAATTAGATGGGTTTAGTGACTTTTTTATTATATTTAGAAATAGTAAAAAAAAGAGTCAAAACTCGTGTTTATTGAAGAAGAAAAAAGCCTTTCGTTAGAAGTCAGAAAGAACCTGTTATGAGAAAAAGGACTGGAATCTATACATTGATTCTTTTTTTTTCGCAATTTTTTTGAACCGTATGCACCAAAAGGTGCATGTACGGTTTCTAAGGAATATACCTGTACCCTAATCAACCGACTTTATCGAGAAAGATTACTTTTTTTAGGTCAAGCAGTTGATAGCGAGATCTCAAATCAACTTATTGGTCTTATGATATATCTCAGTATCGAAGATGATACCAAAGATCTGTATTTGTTTATAAACTCTCCCGGCGGATGGGTAATCCCCGGAGTAGCTATTTATGATACTATGCAATTTGTACGACCAGATGTCCATACAATATGCATGGGGTTAGCCGCTTCAATGGGATCTTTTATCCTGGTTGGGGGAGAAATTACCAAACGTCTAGCATTCCCTCACGCTTGGCGCCAATGAGGTTTTTATTTGAGAGAAATTAAAGAAGACTATGCCTTCGCCCTATGAAATATGAATATTAAGTAATAATAGCATGGCACTTCGAATTCGATACGAGAAAATTTTGCATTGTCAAAAAATTAGATTATGTATCGAAAGGGTGGTATGAGAGAAAGGATATTTCCGATTTTATCTTATTTATCGGGAGTCCACTTCAGCGTCACAAACCTTTTTGTTTTTATTTTGGAAGACTCTTAACAATATTTATGTTATGTAAAGAGAGTGAAAAAAGATTTTTCCTCATTTGATTGCATCAAAAAGAAACTTTGGGATTGCTGAATCACAGACAAAAAAACAATAAAAATTAATATAAATATATAAGGCAACGGAGCCATCATAGTATTTTTTAACTATTTGGAAAGGAAGGGTGGCATTTTGATCAGTTAACCATCTGGGTCTGATATATTCTTCTCTTTCTTCAATGGAAGGGAAGGGTCAATTTTATTGTAGAGCCGTATGCAATGCACAAAAGATAAAAGATGCCCGTACGGTTGTTCAATTCTATCCTTTTCCTATTATTATTTATCTTTCTTTTCTCTTCCGAGATAGAGGAACTTTTTATTATGTTATATCATCAGGGTAATGATCCATCAACCTGCTAGTTCGTTTTATGAGGCACAAGCGGGAGAATTTATCCTGGAAGCGGAAGAACTGCTGAAACTGCGTGAAACCCTCACAAGGGTTTATGTACAAAGAACGGGCAAACCTTTATGGGTTGTATCCGAAGACATGGAAAGAGATGTTTTTATGTCAGCAACAGAAGCACAAGCTTATGGAATTGTTGATCTTGTAGCGGTTGAATGAAAATAACATGGATTTCACGAAAATCCGCGATTTGAGATTTTATCTCTGACTTTAATATTCTATTACATATTTATTAATATAGAAGTAATTCATAATCATCCGGTTAGGATCAATCTAAACCAGTCCATTATGTATACAATTCAACATGCCAACTATTAAACAACTTATTAGAAATGCAAGACAGCCAATAAGAAATGTCACGAAATCCCCCGCCCTTCGGGGATGCCCTCAGCGTCGAGGAACATGTACTCGGGTGTATGTGCGACTCGTTTAGATCATATCATGAGCAGGCACAAAAGTAAAAAAACAACCTCTCCAGTATCAATGATACGTACCGGCGAATATAATATGTAAGAGGGGGACTCCATTTACTATCTAAAAAAATAAGACAATCTATCATATCCCTCCATTGTGTATGAATTTTATGGTTTCCATTGGTGCAAATCCAATAATGATGAGAAGCAATTCTCCATTGGTAACAAACGGTTATCCATTAAGCGGAGAAATTTTTATTTAAAAAGTATAAAAAGTAGGCCTTATTCTGACAAGAACGGACTGAGAGGGTCAGCTACCCAGCTAATTTTCATAAAAAAATACCGTTACGGTATAGGTAGATCTCGTTGTGAAAGACCTATTACTAGATAATTCATGGGTAGAGCCAAGGAGGATGAACTATACAAGTTACCAATAACGTTGATTAAATGAAGTAAAGGCTCCGGTGTATAGAAAAGACCTCACCGTTTACGAAGTCACCATAGAAACGATGGAATCCACTATTTCTTTATCTGCCTATTTACTTTGATTTTTTACACTTATAGCGCAGAATACAATTTCTTATTTTTTTCTTAATTTCGCCTAAAACAAAAAAAAGAAAAAATCGTGGTCGGGAAGGTTATAGCAGCCAAAGCCATTGGAATTTTTACTTTATACATTGGAAAAATTCGTTTTGTTATTAATAGATTAGGAAAGGGCAAAAGAATAACTGAAAGAAAAGAAATCAATTAGTTATTCTTCAAAGTTTCAGCTGTTCAATGACTAGAATTAGACGGGGATATATAGCTCGGAGACGTAGAACAAAAATTCGTTTATTTGCATCAAGCTTTCGGGGGGCCCATTCAAGACTTACGCGAACTATTACTCAACAAAAAATAAAAGCTTTGGTTTCGGCTCATCGAGATCGGGATAGTAAAAAGAGAAATTTTCGTCGTTTGTGGATCATTCGGATAAACGCAATAATTCGTGAAAGAGTAGTAGAATGGGCACTATCCTATAGTTATAGTAGATTAATACACGATCTGTACAAGAGACAGCTGCTTCTTAATCGTAAAATACTTGCACAAATAGCTATATCAAATAGGAATTGTCTTTATATGATTTCCAATGAGTTATATAAATATAAAGAAGTCGAAGAATCCAGTGGAATAATTTAAACAGACTTTCCCGGAGTTCATTCTCCGGGAAAGTAGAGTCGAAATTACTATAAATAAAAAATGCTAAAGTAGTCAAAATCAATGAATGCGTTCAAGAAAAAAAGCTTTCTCCAATTCGTTTTTGTTCTTACGACACGATAATCAAATCTGGATTCTCGGAAAAACACTAATCTGTGTTTGAGTTCGGATTCAAATTATGTTCAAGTCAAAAAAGAGTAAGCCTATTTATTTCTAGTTCTAAGACCAGTAGTTCTAGCAGTCGACTCGGTTCTTTCAAACTGTTTCTCATTATTCAGAAAGGGTAACAAAGATAAAATACGAGCTTGTTTTATAGCAACAGTAATTAATCGTTGTTGTTTCAAGGTCAATCTATTCACCCGTCTGGATAATATTTTTCCTTGTTCACTAATAAATCGACTAATTAAACTCATGTTTCTATAATCAATTAGATCCCCCGATTGAATCGGGGGCAAACGCCTACGAACAGATCGCTTGGATTTAAGAAAAGATCGTTTGGATTTATCCATGGTTTGTTTTAGTTTATTCCTTATCCCGAAAATCCTAGTTCTTAAGTCTAATTCATTTTAACGCTATTCTAAATAGGATTTTTTTCTTTTCTATTTAAATATGTTATATATAATGCCATTTTGTCCCTTTCCTTGAAAGGGTAAGATATAGATACTCAGCTCGATCTATTTCTTTATCTCCCCATGAACCGTATGCTTGTAACAATAGGGACAGAATTTTTTCAATTCTAATCGATTGGGTGTATTGTGCCGGTTCTTTTGAGTAATATATCTGGAAATCCCCGTTGATACCTTATTAACACTGTTTCGAACACAATCGGTACATTCCAAAATCACCGTTACTCGTACGTCTTTACCCTTGGCCATGAACCCCCCTTGGATTTTTTATTTACTCAACTCGTCTATTTTCGATTCGATATTAAGAAGAAAGGAAGGAAAAAAATAGAAGTTACTAACTCGAAATCCAATTATAAAAACTATAGTAAATGAAAGTCATAGTAAATAATAAGGAATATAAAAATTTCTAAACTCTATTTCAAATCGAAGTACAGTATTTTAGTTTTCAGTTAAATCTCTTGTAATACTTTTTCCTTCGACGCGTATTTTCTATTCTTATTCTAAACCCATTTTTCTATTATTAATATTCATTTTAGAATTCGAACTTGAACCCAGGTCTCGCAGATGTTGAATCGAATCCACTTTTATTTTTTCTCTTTCCTCCCTTATTCTAAAAAGGGAAAAAAGAGAAAAGAGGAGAAGAGGGGTTAGTCACAGATATTTGATTGTATCTTTAATCTTCTTCATCCCTTCCCATGTCAATAACTAGAATGAAAAAAAGGGGAAGGTCAACGCATCCGGAAAAAAACGATTAATCTCTATCAATAGACCTGCCAAAGCCCCGAACCATAGTGTACTTAGTACTGGTGCCACGGAGAGATATGTTTTAAAATCTCGCATTGAAAACCCTCCCTTGTTTATTTATTGTAATACAGATAATGCATATATGATCAGAGGCATATGTAGTTAAGGACCGGTTATAATTGTACACATAGTCTTTAAGTTAAATTGAGTTATACAATGATCCGGTAAATAAGATTTTACCCTTTCTTAGAATCTTAAATTAAAACCAAAAAAACCTCTTACTAAGCATTTCCGAAAAATACTCATTTATTTTTATTATATATAATAAATATTATTATGTTAAACATATCTTAAATGAGACCAAAAAGACGAAATGGGCAGAAAATTGTGTAGATCAATCGACGAAATAATGATGTGGAAAACAAAACAGTAATTTTATACAATGAGACTGTAGAATAATGGAAGGGATGTGGCGCAGCTTGGTAGCGCGTTTGTTTTGGGTACAAAATGTCACGGGTTCAAATCCTGTCATCCCTACCTATTACTGCTCCTTTCAGCAGTAACGAGGGATCGACTGAGATCGATTCGAATTGGATATAATCTTTCATTTTTGTGTTTATGATACTATCCATACAAAAAGTATTGGGGTTATAAAAAAATCCTTTTCTTTACAGCCTTGTCTGTTCGGATAAAAAAGCGCTCTTAGTTCAGTTCGGTAGAACGTGGGTCTCCAAAACCCGATGTCGTAGGTTCAAATCC